TATACAAGGAATGAAAATCTCCCTCTCGGTCTATGATACCTAAATGGAAGGAAGAAAAATACGGATCAAACCCTTATTTATCTTAACCTTAGGTTAATTTACTTCGCCGAAAGGGAGCAAAATGGGTCGAACGCTTATTCTTATTAGTGTTGATTTTTTTTGTTAGGTTTAAGTCTGACGAGAATAATATTCTACAACTAGCAATTCATTTATTTTCAAACCGACCCATTTACTATCTATTATTTGATTGACTAATCCTTTATATTGGAATGGTTGAAGGGTCAAATGGTTTGGCAATTCCTCATGGGGGGATGAATCGAGAGAATTTTGAATTAGAGCTTTAGATTTTTGTTCATCCCTCGCCGCAATAGTATCTCGAGGTTTGCAGCGATAACTTGGTATATCTACTATACGACCATTGACTAAAATATGTCTATGGTTAACTAATTGGCGAGCTCCCGGAATAGTCGGAGCCATACCCAACCGAAAAAGAATATTATCTAGGCGCATTTCAAGTAATTGTAGTAAAACCTGACCTGTTGACCCTTTTGCCTTTCCGGCGATACGAACGTATTTAAGTAATTGTCGTTCTGTAAGACCATAATGAAAACGCAATTTTTGTTTTTCTTCTAGGCGAATTCGATATTGGGATTTTTTCCCGGAACGCGATTGGTTTCTAAGATCACTTACAGCTCTGGGCCTTTTATTAGTTAGCCCTGGTAAAGCCCCCAGGCGGCGTATTTTTTTGAAACGAGGACCTCGGTAACGCGACATAAAGACTCCTTCTTCTTATTTATATTTAATTATTAATTCTTATTGATGAAATTTCATTCTACAGAATAAACCTAAACTAAAAATGAACTAAATTCTAAATAAAGCGAAATTTACTGAAGTATTATTCTATTAAAGAATAATGAGATGAGTTGGATAAATATCCAGATCTTTATATTCTATATTATAGAAAAAGAAAAGGATTCTTTTCGTGAGATAGTTGGAAATTCCTATCACATAATAAATCAATGGCTTTTGCCAAAAGAGGAAGACATTTTTTTTCAATATTCTTTGATTTCAAAGATGCATTATCAATCATGTAAAACATCGAATAAAATAAATAGAGAAAAGCCGACTATCGGAATCGAACCGATGACCATCGCATTACAAATGCGATGCTCTAACCTCTGAGCTAAGCAGGCTCACATAACAGAAATTCGACATGCATAGGAATTCAATAAACTCTTAGAATCTTTGCTATTCACTATTATACTATTTTAATTTTGAATTCTTAGCTATTCATATTCGCTATTCATAATAAATATTACTATATTAAATAATAGAATATAGAATTTCAAATAACTGTTAAATATTATAGAAGATATAAATATTATAGAAGATAACGATTAATCTAGCGATATAGAATTTCTATTTTTTTATATGATTTAAATTCAAAAATCAAATCATAAAAAAAAAAAAAAAAGAATCGACCGTTCAAGTATTCGAAATTTAGTGGGAAATGAGTGGAAGAGAGACAGATGTATCGCGTATGTATCCACCTATATTGAATTGCCGATACAGAAATGATAAAATCGTATTTGATTGGACCAAATATGAGCCTCCTATAGATATAGAAGATGAAAGAAGATAGACAAGAAATCAGAAATCAAAGACAAAGAGGAGAAAACACTTTTTCGAGACAGGAATCCGCATCTATCTAATGAATTCAACGATTCCAGTATAAATGAAAGAAAAAATGGAATGAGATAACAATGAAATTTTCATCTCAAAAAGGGGGATATGGCGAAATCGGTAGACGCTACGGACTTAATTGGATTGAGCCTTGGTATGGAAACTTACTAAGTGATAACTTTCAAATTCAGAGAAACCCTGGAATTAATAAAAATGGGCAATCCTGAGCCAAATCACGTTTTCCGAAAACAAACAAAGGTTCAGAAAGCGAAAATCAAAAAGGATAGGTGCAGAGACTCGATGGAAGCTGTTCTAACGAATGGAGTTGATTGTCTTACGTTAGTAGAGGAATCCTTCTATCGAAACTTCAAAAAAGATGAAGGATAAACCTGTATACATAATACAGAAGAATTGTTGTCAATCGATTCCATATTGAAGAAAGAATCGAATATTCATTGATCAAACCATTCACTCCATAATCTGATAGATCTTTTGAAGAACTGATTAATCGGACGAGAATAAAGATAGAGTCCCGTTCTACATGTCAATACCGGCAAGAATGAAATTTATAGTAAGAGGAAAATCCGTCGATTTCAAAAATCGTGAGGGTTCAAGTCCCTCTATCCCCAAAAAGACCTTTTTTCCCCTAATTCTTTATCGTATCCTTTTTATTTATCCTTTTTTTTCGTTAGCGGTTCAAAACTCCTTATCTTTCTCATTCACTACTCTTTATACAAAGAGCGGAAATGCTGTTCTCTTATCACATGTGATATATATTAAAAATGAACATCTTTGAGCAAGAAATCCCCATTTGAAT